TGATTTAGTGATCTATTACATAACATAGAAATTGGAAAGTTATCCGGCCAACATAATAAAAATAACATAATCAAAAGATTATTGTAGAAATGACAAAACAGACCTTTTGCTCTGATGTTTCAAACCACTCTATTTCTTTTTTCTTATTTTTCTTATAAAGATGAGATATCCTGCAAATCATCTCTTTTTCAACTGGAACAGTAAGAGTATTTTCTCTTTTTTTGTTTTGTTTGAATAATTTTTTTTTAGTTATTAAGTTTGAAGAAGTTCTATTTATTACTCCCCGTTAACCCTTTTTGTTTGTACACTGCTTCTTATGAACCTAAACAAAGGAATTCTGATAGACCCCCAAAAACTCTTTTGTATGTGTATAGAGCCGAACGCAATTAATTCTTTTAGAACTAGTAAAAAGTCTAATCTAATCTAATAAGTTAAGTATGGATTCATCAAATATATCCGAACATTAATGACATTTATTTCCTAATACGGAATTCATCTTTTTTTCTTTTGGTTTGGGCTGTGGTTAGACGGCGAAACTTTTCGAAATAATGCATTTTGGTTCGGGGGGAGTTTTTCCGAAGTCGAAAAGACCTTTTATTCTATTTCTATATTCCTTGTAGACCCAAGGACTCCTTTTTTTACACCAAAATGAGAATAAATCCATAGGTCCGATACCTTATTATAATTATAGAACTCGTGTTTTAGAGAAATATAAGATCAGATAGAGTCGACAAATGAAGCAACAGAAAAAATGAAAAAAAAAAGAAAAAGCATCCCCCCCCCCCCCCCCATATCTTGCATCTATAGTATTTTTGCCCTGGGGGGTCTCTTTCTCATTTACTAAAAGTCTGGAACCTTGGGTTACTAATTGGTGGAATACCAGGCAATCCGAAACTTTTTTGAATGATATTCAAGATAAAAACCTTCTAGAAGGGTTCATAGAATTAGAAGAACTATTCCTGTTGGACGAAATGATAACGGAGACAGAGTACCCGGAAACACATATACAAAAACTTCGTATAGGAATACACAAGGAAACAATACAATTGGTCAAAACACACAATGAATATTATCTCCATATCATTTTGCATTTCTCGACAAATATAACCTGTTTCGCTATTCTAAGTGGTTATTTTATTCTGGGTAATGAAGAACTTATCATTTTTAATTCTTGGGTTCAGGAATTCATCCATAACTTAAGTGACACAATAAAAGCTTTTTCGCTTCTTTTAGTCACCGATTTATGGATCGGATTTCACTCGACCCATGGGTGGGAACTAACGATTGGTTCGGTATACAACGATTTTGGATTGGCTCATAACGATCAAATTATATCCGGCCTTGTTTCCACTTTTCCAGTTATTCTAGATACAATAGTGAAATATTGGATCTTCCATTATTTAAATCGTGTATCTCCTTCACTTGTAGTCATTTATCGTTCAATGAATGAATGAAGAATTCATTCCATCTACCGATATCAATCAAATCAGAATGTTTCTTCATGTATAAAGGAAGCTTTTCAATCTTACTTATTTTTTCTTTATACTTCAACCTGTTCTATTCAAAGTATTTGTCCTATATTCCAATATAATGGCAGACTCATAGATAGTGAACTATACTAGCTACCTATGCAATTTATTGTAGAAATTCCGGGATCAATGATTGGACCATGCAAAATAGAAATACTTTTTCTTGGGTAAAGGAACAGATAATTCGATACATTTCTGTATCGATCATGATATATGTAATAACTCGGGCATCTATGTCAAACGCATATCCCATTTTTGCGCAGCAGGGTTATGAAAATCCACGAGAAGCAACTGGACGAATTGTATGTGCCAATTGCCATTTAGCTAAAAAGCCCGTGGATATTGACGTTCCGCAAGCCGTGCTTCCTGATACTGTATTTGAAGCAGTTGTTCGAATCCCTTATGATATGCAACTGAAACAAGTTCTCGCTAATGGGAAAAAGGGGGCTTTGAATGTGGGGGCTGTTCTTATTTTACCCGAGGGATTCGAATTAGCCCCTCCCGATCGTATTTCTCCCGAGGTGAAAGAAAAGATGGGAAATCTGTCTTTTCAGAGTTATCGTCCCAATAAAAAAAATATTCTTGTGATAGGTCCTGTTCCTGGTCAGAAATATAGTGAAATCGTCTTTCCCATTCTTTCACCCAACCCTGCTACGAAGAAAGACGTTCACTTCTTAAAATATCCCATATACGTAGGTGGGAACAGAGGAAGGGGTCAGATTTATCCCGATGGGAGTAAGAGTAACAATACAGTCTATAATGCTACATCAGCAGGTATAATAAGCAGAATAGCACGTAAAGAAAAAGGGGGATATGAAATAACCATAATTGATGCATCAGATGGACATCAAGCGGTTGATGTTATACCTCCAGGACCGGAACTCCTTGTTTCAGAGGGCGAATCCATCAAGCTTGATCAACCATTAACAAGCAATCCCAATGTGGGAGGGTTTGGTCAGGGAGATGCGGAAATAGTGCTTCAAGATCCATTACGCGTCCAAGGTCTTTTGTTCTTCTTGGCATCTGTTATTTTGGCACAAATTTTTTTGGTTCTTAAAAAAAAACAGTTTGAAAAGGTTCAATTGTACGAAATGAATTTCTAGATCCATAGATTCCTTAACATCAAGTTGCTAAAAAGTGCCGAATTATTGTTAATCAATACAATTATGTGGAATCAAAAATCCTTTTTGCTTGCTTTGTTTATACTATTTTTTGGAGGGGGGGTCTGGAATTCATTACTTGTATTGTACCCTATTCCTAGTAATAGACAATAGGCGTACAAATACAAATGAAGAAAAGAAAATACAAGGCAAGAACGAAAGGGATAAATATTTCTAGGAGGGATTATTAGTCTTCCTAATCTTTCATTTGACATAAGAAAAGGGCGGAAAATCCCTTTTCTTATGTCGTATTGTATCGAAATAATAATGAGTTTTTCTCCTGTTCGCCAAAGATTACTATTCCTTATTTTTGGGGGTATACAAAAAATTTCTTCTTATTTCTTATTTTAGTATAGTTGTTTCATATACGTCCTCCTTTATTCTGTAGGTCACCCCGCCAACAGAACGATAAAATAGAATCTAAGCTCGAATGAGCATCCTGAAGAAACTTCCGTTGTATTATTAGCAAGTTCCTTTACTCATGCTGAGAAAACATTCATTCTTCACTCAGTTCATTTCAAATTCAATTGGTACGCGCAAGAAATAGGCCAATTCAGCAGCTTTTTGTTCAATTTCTCGTGGAGTAAAATTTTCATCAGTACGAGTCAAGGGAATGGCTCCCCGACCTATGATTTCTATATAAAGGACACGACGAGGATAAAGACCCTCTTTAACCTCCATTCTGATTGATTGGATATCTCTCATAAGGAAGCGAAGGAAGATGCGACGATTTACTCCGGGAAATCCCCAACGAAAAATACACACTATTCCTTTTTTTCTATCGAATCGATCATAACCACTACCGACATTCCACGAAATTGTGCACCACAAATAGGAACTAATGAATAAACCCGCGATCCCATAGAAAGACATCACGATCCCTTGGGGAAAAAAAATGATTTGCTGAGATGGAAATACGGATATCAGATTCCTACCAAGATAACTGGAAGTTCCAACCACTAAGAATCCTAGTGAACCTAAAAAAAGGATACAGGCCCAACAAAAATTACTTGTTTTTCGAGACCCCGTTATAAGTTCTATCCATATATGTTTTGATCGCCAGTTCATACTATACTCGATCCAAATTGGAATTGAGAGAATAACCCCCATTGACTTGACTTTCCGAAGTAACTCTCATCAACTAGCACTATTCTGATCTGATGTGAACCATTAGTTTAGTATATTTAGTATAGTAGTAATTGGTTAGATACATTTTCTTTCCATATTTAATTACTCTTTTTAACCAGCTATACCCGCATATACATGTATTTTTTTATGCGGATATCCCCTATCCGCATGCATAACAGTTCTGTCATTTGGGTTTGGAAAGAGCCACATACCATATCATATTACACTAAATAAACATCTTATTATCATCCATTCAGTGGTGAAAGAAATTGATGAGATTTGGTCCCGTGGGGTCTATGCAATTTTATTTTTTTGAACATGAAGAGATAAAGAAGCCATTGCAATTGCCGGAAATACTAGGCCTACTAAAGGCACAAAAATAGAGGGTAAGTTGGGATCTGTCATAAAATAGGTGCCTCAATTTAATATTTGTACCTCTTATAAAGATATCTTATAATAAGTATATTATAAATAATATTAATGAATTAATAAGTGCAAGGAATGTAGAACTAAATTAAGTGTATCTATTCGTCTTTCCACACGAATATATATGATAATCCTCTTGATTCTTTATTAATAAAGAGGATTATTTATTCCTATTCTCCCATCCTTATCTTCGTTATTATCTTTCTACTAAAAAGTTTATTTATTATCAAAAAGTTGATTATGAGTTCGCGACTCTAAGTAATCCGATCCAGGATTCATAATAAAATCAAAAATGGAGGTTCTTTTTAGATATAGAAATCACTTATATTCTGGATTTCTTCTATATATATATATAATATATAGATTTTATTGTCTATATTATATATTAATACGATATGATTAATACGTAAGAAGGGCGAAGAATTCTTTTTTCTTTTATCTAATTCCTCGGAAAAAAAGGGTCACTCTTTTATACCCTTTATTTTATAAGGGGTTTCTGATCAGTAATCAGTAAGAGAGGCACGATAAAAAATGGATCCGGAGGAAAAAAGAAAAAGTAATTATCTGAAACTTATGACTCTTACTACAAGTAGAACTTCTGTCACCAGAGAAAATACCATTCTTCTTAGTTTTTTTTATTATGATGAATTAAACTAAATACTTGTTCCCTACAAATAACTGAATCTAGTGCTATACTTTAATTTTTTTAATTTGGATTCAAGGAAAAGAAACCGTGGATCTGAAATAACTCACTCAGAACACCTTTTAAAGGATTACGTGGTACAATTGGGTCGAATAAGCCCTTATGGAATAAATGCTCAGCCGCTTGTGAACCGTCGGATACTGTCTTATTCAATGTTTGCTCAATTACTCTTTTACCCGCGAATGCAATGTAGGCATTAGGTTCAGCAATAATGACATCTCCCAGCATACCAAAACTGGCTGTCACTCCACCGGTTGTAGGAGATGTAAGGATTGATACATAGAATAACTTTTTATTTGATTGATAATTATATGAAGCAGAAGATATTTTAGCCATTTGCATCAAGCTCAAACTTCCTTCTTGCATGCGTGCTCCTCCAGAAGCACACACAATAATGACAGGTAGAGATCGATTAGTAGCATACTCGATCAAACGAGTGATTTTCTCGCCTACTACGGATCCCATACTACCCCCCATGAACTGAAAATCCATAACCCCAATTGCGACGGGAATACCATTTAGTTGACCTATGCCTGTTTGAACAGCTTCAGTTAAACCTGTCTTTCTTTGATAAAAGTCGATACGATCTCTATAAGGTTCCTCCTCTGAATGAAAGTCAATGGGGTCTGTGGAGACCATATCTTCATCTATAGGATCCCAAGTGCCCGGATCAACCGAAAGTTCGATTCTATCTGAACTACTCATTTTCAAATGATATCCACACTGTCCACAAATATGCATTTTTGACCTCAAAAATGTTTTATAATTGAATTCATAACAATTTTCGCATAGAACCCATAAATTTATGTATTTTTTAGTTATATCGAAATCATTAGAGCTTCCTCTTATATTGAAACCACTGCCATTACTTCTAGTTCTTGTACTAGAACTCTTACGTTCACTACCACTTACACTTTCAGTACAAATGAAACTATAAATGTAACTGTCACTATAATTGTCAGTACCGCCGGAGATGTAACTGATTTCAAAACGAAGATAACTATCAATGCAATTATTAATGTGATTAATCCAACTAGATTGAGTATCATACATGTAATGATAATAGTAGTGATTGTTACTTTTATTCAAATAACTAGAAAAAAAACTTTCTAGTTCGCTCGGAAAAGAACTATCATTGTCAATCTCAAAAATCTTATTTTCAATATCAAAATATACAGAATAACCATCGCCGTTACTATCCCTAACGAAAAAAGTGTCATCAGAGATCAAACTCCAAATATCCCTGATATTAAATAAATAATCAACATTACTGAAACTATAACTGCGACTATTCCTACAATTAGGAATGTTTTTCTCCCTAGCGTTTATAATGGGGTCTTCACTTCCACTGGTATGCCCAATAACATCCAGACTATCCATTGATTTACTTATACCACACCTATGTTCATGTTCTAACTTCTCGTTAGACAACATCGAATTGAACCACCATTTTTCCATAGAGTCTTCCTGTCCCCCATTTGATGAAAATAAAAAAAAACGAATAGTCATTCAATGAATAATCATGTTATCTATCAGAATTAAGCATATGGATCCAATCACTAGGATTGTTAACTAACAACATGTGAGTATTGTAACAACATGTGAGTCTTGAAAGAAATTATTCTCTTTTTTTTAAAGAAATTATTCTCTTTTTTTTTTTTAATCTTTGGTATCACTTCAATATATATTATATTATGCTTCCATATATATTATGATAGAATCTTTTTTTCAATTATAAATAGAAAGACAATATACAGGATGGGTAGAGGGCGCCCTTTCTTTGGCTCGATCTATGGTATGAAACTATGATCCACCAATGCCAAGGATCCATAAATTATGGATCCAACAATAAACAATCGAAGTATTGAGTTATTTAATTTTCGATCTTATCTTGTATTTTAATCTTGTGTATATATAGATGTATATATAGATAAGGTATGTACATATGAAAAATATATGCAAATACCAAATACATAGTATAGGATACTCATTCTTTTTATTCGGCTCAATCCTTTTTTTTTATTTTATTAAAAGATTGGGCCGAGTTTAATTGCAATTAGGAGAACAAACTGGAATTACTGAATTACGCGCGATTATTTTTTCTCTTTATCTAGCTTATCTACCGGTTCGAATTCAAATTTGATCGCCTTCCATACTTCACAAGCTGCGGCTAGTTCAGGGCTCCATTTGCTAGCTTCGCGGATAATTTCATTACCTTCGCGAGCAAGATCACGCCCCTCATTACGAGCTTGTACACACGCTTCTAAAGCTACCCGATTAGCTACTGCGCCAGGCGCATTTCCCCAAGGGTGTCCTAAAGTTCCTCCACCGAACTGTAGTACGGAATCATCCCCAAAGATTTCGGTCAGGGCAGGCATATGCCAAACATGAATACCCCCTGAAGCCACGGGCAAAACACCTGGCATAGAGACCCAATCTTGAGTGAAAAAAATACCGCGACTTCGGTCTTTTTCAATAAAATCATCACGTAATAAATCAACAAAACCCAAAGTCATCTCACGCTCCCCTTCCAGTTTACCTACTACTGTACCAG